AATATAAGGAGAGGAAATAACATAGTATTGTTCGATTCGTGAGGATACATAGAAGTGTATCTATTACTAAAATAGGTACTAAAATCTCGTATCTTACTTCTTATATTCTTGTCAATTTTAGCTAGATCTTTTGAAAAAAAACAAATATTATTCTTATTCATTTTTGAAAAAAATAAATTCCTATTGACTTTTTTAAGTGTCCCTTTTCCCCATAGAGATATTGAATAAAACGAGCTATTTTTTATACTACTAATACTACTATAATCTTGAAAATGAATGCGCAAATACCCATCAAAGGTAAGTAAGTACATCCTAAACATATAAAATGCGGTTAATCCTGTTGTGAACCAAGCTATTAGTGCGAAAATTGGTGAATACAACCAACTATCGTGAATAATTTCATCCTTGGACCAAAAACAAGCAAGAGGCGGAATACCACAAAGAGACAGTGTACCTAAAAAAAAAGTAGTTTTTGTAATTGGAACATATTTTGTTAAACCTCCCATCAGAACCATATTCTGACTTTTTTCTGGTGAATATCCAACAAGAGGTTCCATTGAATGAATAATGGATCCGGATCCCAAAAACAATAAGGCTTTAGAATAGGCATGGGTCATCAAATGAAATAAAGCAGCTCGATAAGAACCTATACCTAGAGCTAACATAATATAACCCAATTGAGACATTGTAGAATAAGCTAAACTTCTTTTAATGTCTCTTTGGGCAAGAGCTAAAGTAGCTCCTAAAAGTACTGTTATTATACCTACTAAACAAATGATATTCATCATGTAAGGTATAACGATGAAAAGAGGAAGAAGCCGAGCTACAAGAAAAATTCCTGCTGCTACCATAGTAGCAGCGTGTATAAGAGCCGAAATAGGAGTGGGGCCTTCCATAGCATCAGGTAACCATACGTGAAGGGGGAATTGTGCGGATTTAGCAACTGCACCGACAAATAATAAAAAGGCACATAAAGTAGCAAATAAAGAATTGACCCCATTATTATGGATCAAGGTATTCACTATTTGGAACAAATCCCGAAATTCGAAACTACCAGTTATCCAATAAAATCCTAAGATTCCTAACAATAAACCAAAATCTCCTATACGATTAGTTACAAAAGCTTTTTGACAAGCACTTGCTACAAGGGGTCGTGTGAACCAAAAGCCTATCAATAAATACGAACACATTCCCACTAGTTCCCAAAAAATATAAATTTGTATCAAATTGGAACTAGTAACTAATCCCAACATTGAAGCATTGAAAAAACTCATATGAGCAAAAAATCTCAAATATCCTTGGTCGTGAGACATATAATTGTCACTATAAATAAAAACCATGATTCCAACAGTAGTAATTAGTATTGACATAATAGAAGTAAGTGGATCGATCAAGTGTCCGAACTCTAATAAAAAATTATTATTGATGGTCCAAGACCATAGATATTGATAGGTCAAACTTCCATTTATTTGCTGAATAGACAGATTGGTCGAAAACCACATAACTATACTTAGTAGTAAAACACTTAGGAAAGCCCACATCCGACGAAGATCTTTTGTTGCTGTCGGAATAAGTAGAAGTCCAAATCCTATTGACATAGTAACTGGGAGTGGAAAAAGAGGTATTGTCCATGCATATTTATATATATATTCCATAAGAAAACAAATTTTTCTTTTTTCTTATAATTGTTTCCGATTCACTACTTCTGCTGATCTCTTTTCGAAAAGAACAAAACAATAAGAAAAAAAATAGGAAAAAGATCAAATACAAAAATACAAATATTGGAATTATGACTTTTTTTTCTTAAAGAATTGAAAGAAAAGTTTGAATGGGTCGGTCAAATATCAAATAATAGGATCAAATAATTAGTCAAGTTTATTACTTAGTTATTAATTAACTGAAAATTATAGAAAAGAAATAGATTTTTAAAATAATATGACATTCTATGATATTTTGAATAATTGGATTTTTCCTTTACATTATATTCTAATTATGTAAAATGTAAAAATATGTAATTTATAGATAAATTTATAGATATATGATATATTTGTAGATTTAAGATAGATTGAATCTATTTCTATTAAATAGATTAAAGTTAAGTTACATATACATATTTCTTTATCTATTTCTATTTTTTTTATTGTAGAATCTTTCTTTATTTTTTATTTATATATTGATATACTATATAGTTAGTTACTATTTATTTATACTTTTAGTATTTAGTATAGACTATTTTATTTTACTATTTACATAAATATAGAAATATTTCTATTACCTATTACTATTATTCATAATAAATATGAATATTATAATATTGATATTAATTCAATTAATTTTCTTCTTTTTTTTCTATTTATATGTTATGATATTATTGAGGAAATTTTGAAATTGATGTACTTCAATATTAAGTATAGTTAATAACTAATAAAAAAAAATTTACTTTTGAACAATATATGTCTTTCACATACAACGATAAAAAGGAGTCACCTATCTTTTGAATGGCAGTTCCAAAAAAACGTACTTCTATGTCAAAAAAGCATATTCGTAGAAATCTTTGGAAAAAAAAAGGATCTTTAGAGGCAGTAAAAGCTTTTTCTTTAGCTAAATCTATTTCCACCGGACAGTCAAAAAGTTTTTTTGTGCGACAAAAAAAAGTCTTGGAAAAATCTTAATTGACATGTTTTAAAGAACTTCCCAATTTCCATTTTATTTTGGAATTGGAAGGCGAATGATTCAATTTTACTAATGTATTGTGTATTTTATTTGTAGTTAACTTCTCCTTATTAGTTAAAGCTAGGTAATATGAAAAATAAGAATCTTTCTGTCTACTTGATTCAAAGTATTTAGTATTGTGTATTTTATTTTTTTATCATCTTTTTTTTCTCTTTTTTATAGTTTTTTATAGTCTTTCTATTTATTTTTTATAGTCTTTCTATTTATCTATTTTTATTATATTCTAATTAGATTCTATTATCTATATATTTTATTATCTATATATTCTATTATTCTCTTTTTTATCAATTTTACTTTTTATTTATTTTATTATTTATTGAGATTTATATTGAGTGATGAATTTCTATTGAATTCGTGAGATAGTTTTTTATTTCCTATGAATTGTGCTTTTCAAAATTGAAAAGCACAATTACGATAGACAAGGAAGAATCTCAATATTTCATTATACTAAATACTAAGGTGTTTTTAGGTCTGAAAATGGTTAGAGAAAATTATGAATTTTATACCCCGACTTATAACGAAACTTTTTAGTTCTTAACGTTCTAGATAAAAAAGAGCTAGGTTTCTAGTACGGAAAAGTTGATTATTCAAACTAAAACTGAACTTACGAAGATAAAGATACTAATTAAGTATTATTTATATTGAACATTTCCATATGAATGGAAATGTATCTTTCTTCATTGTTTCCTAAACTCTATTGAATATAGACAATTCAACATGAATTTATTATTATTATTTAAGGTAAGCTGCGCCGCCATGGTGAAATTGGTAGACACGCTGCTCTTAGGAAGCAGTGCTAGAGCATCTCGGTTCGAGTCCGAGTGGCGGCATAAATATGAAAAATATTAATTCATATTAATAATATATACACAATAGATCTAATAGAATCTAAAATATTTTATTAGATCTAATAGAATCTAAAATATTGGATAATCTAAAATATTTCAAATAGTAGATTTTAGATTCTATTTAATCCCCCCAATTTAAATTATTTAAAAGGGACTCTTATTTATGATATTTGCAACCTTAGAACATATATTAACTCATATTTCCTTTTCGATCATCTCAATTGTGATTATAATTCATTTGATGAACTTATTAGTATACGAAATCGAAGGATTACGTAATTCGTCAGAAAAAGGGATGATAGCTACTTTTCTCTCTATAACAGGTTTTTTAGTTATTCGTTGGATTTCTTCGGGCCATTTTCCTTTAAGTAATTTATACGAATCATTAATTTTCCTTTCATGGAGTTTATCCATTATTCATATGATTCCGTATCTTGGGAATCATAAAAAGGATTTAAGCGCAATAACTGCACCAAGTGCCATTTTTACCCAAGGTTTCGCCACGTCAGGTCTTTCAACTGAAATGCATCAACCCGCAATATTAGTACCTGCTCTAAAATCTCAGTGGTTAATGATGCATGTCAGTATGATGCTATTGAGCTATGCAGCTCTTTTATGTGGATCGTTATTATCAGTTGCTCTTATAGTGATTACATTTCAAAAAAAAATCGATTTTTTTTTGAAAAACAAGAATTGTTTAAGTTTAAGGAAGTTGTTTTTCTTTGGTGATATGGAATATTTGAACGAAAAAGGAAGTTTCTTAAAAAAGACTTCTTTCCTCTCATTTCAAAATTTTTACAAATATCAATTAATTCAGCGTTTAGATTATTGGAGTTATCGTGTCATTAGTTTAGGGTTTACCTTTTTAACCATAGGCATTCTTTCTGGAGCAGTATGGGCTAATGAAGCATGGGGTTCGTATTGGAATTGGGATCCTAAGGAAACTTGGGCTTTTATTACTTGGACTTTATTTGCGATTTATTTACATACTAGAAATAGAAAAAAAAATGCAAAATTGCAAGATCAAGGCACGAATTCGGCATTTGTAGCTTCTATAGGATTTATCCTAATTTGGATATGCTATTTTGGGATCAATCTATTAGGAATCGGGTTCCATAGTTATGGTTCATTCCAATTAATATCTAATTAAATAAAATAAACTACATAAAAATTAAATAAAATAAACTACATAAAAAATACATAAAAAAATACGTCTGATACACAATGAGATTTTGTGCAAGTTTTTGAGAACCGTTTAAATAGAGGAATTATTCAAATGGTTCTCAAAAACTTTATATGTATCTCATTACAATTCTAATTCACCCTTCCCTTCCTTTTTTTTCATTGTACAACGAACGAAGAATAGTGAGAATATGAAAGTTAAAGAATTCTAAGACTTTCTTTCCAATTAATGAAATTTATTGAATTTATTCTTAAATATCAAAAAGAATAATTAGTATCTATAAAAATAATTAGATAATAGAACTTGTACCTTGTCAACCGATAACGAGAGAACAAAATCAGGATAAATACCAATTCCTATTACAGGTAGAAAGAGACAGATCGAAACAAATAGTTCTCGTGGTCCAGAATCAAAAAGATTCGAGTTTGGGATATTGAATAGCTTGTATCCATAGAAAATCTGACGTAACATAGATAATAAAAAAATAGGAGTTAATATCATTCCGATTGCCATTACAAAAGTAATTAACATTTTTGACATGAAAATATATTTTGGGCTGGTAATTATTCCAAAAAAGACTAAGAATTCTGCAACAAAACCACTCATTCCTGGTAATGCAAGAGAAGCCATCGAGAAACTACTAAACATAGTAAATATTTTTGGCATTGGGATAGATATCCCCCCCATCTCTTCGAGATAAACAAAACGTATTCTATCACAACTTGTTCCTGCTAAGAAAAAAAATGCAGCACCAATCAATCCATGAGAGAGTATTTGTAAAATCGCTCCATTAAGTCCCATGCCAGTTAGAGAACCAATTCCTATAATTATGAAACCCATGTGAGATACAGAAGAATAGGCAATACGTTTTTTTAAATTACGTTGACCGAGAGAGGTTGAAGCTGCATAAATGATTTGTATTATTCCTACTATCACCAACCAGGGAGATAATCTAGAATGAGCGTGAGCTAATAATTCCATATTGATCCGAATTAATCCATATGCTCCCATCTTTAATAAGATTCCAGCTAAAAGCATACATGTACTGTAATGTGCTTCCCCATGAGTATCTGGTAACCATGTATGTAGGGGTATCATCGGCGATTTGACAGCATAAGCAATAAGAAAACCAAAATAGAGTATTATTTCCAATGCTGCAGGATACGATTGATTAGCTAATTTTTCTAAATCTAATGTTGGTTCATTAGAACCATATAAACCTATACCTAGCACTCCTATTAAGAGAAAAATAGAACCTCCGGCAGTGCACAAAATAAATTTTGTAGCCGAGTACAGGCGTTTTTTTCCTCCCCACATGGATAAAAGTAAATAAACAGGAATTAATTCTAATTCCCACATAATGAAAAAAAGTAAAAGGTCTCGAGAAGAAAATGATCCTATTTGGCCACTATACATTGCTAACATCAAGAAATAGAAAAATTGTGGATTTCGAGTAACTGGCCAAGCTGCTAAAGTAGCTAAAGTAGTGATAAACCCTGTTAGTAAAATGGGTCCTATGGAAAGCCCATCGGTTCCCAGTCTCCAGTGAAAATCAAAAAAATCGATCCATTTATAATCCTCCTTCAATTGGGTTAATGGATCGTCCAATTGGAAATGATAACAAAATACATAGGTCATTAGAAGGAGCTCCAGGATACATATACATATAGTATACCACCTATACACCTTATTTCCCCTATGAGGGAAAAAGATAATTGAAGAACCCGCAAATATGGGCAAAACAATAAGTATTGTTAACCAAGGAAAATAACTCGTGATAAAGACAAGATAAAATTAGACCAGAAAATCCCGCGCTCGGGAGAAGAATAATATATTTTCTTTTCTCGAGTACGGGCTTTTGTCGGTAAAGAGGAATCAAATGATTCAATTGGAGTTTTTTATTTTTATCACATATTAATAAGAAAGACCCATGCTGCGAGTTGTTTCATGCCATAAATAAACACGGATACTCAAAAAATCCGTTGGACAAGCGGATTCACATCTTTTACAACCTACACAATCTTCGGTTCTTGGTGCAGAAGCAATTTGCTTAGCTTTACATCCGTCCCAAGGTATCATTTCCAATACATCCGTGGGGCAAGCTCGAACACATTGGGTACATCCTATACATGTATCATAAATCTTTACTGAATGTGACATTGGGTCTATAAATTCCAGTTTTTAACACAAAATATTTTCGATCTGGTAAAAGAAGAAAATGAAATAAATCATAGATTTTCTATTGTAAACACCAGACGAATCAATGATTTATCAATATTTTAAGAATCGATAGATTTTTGAATCTGTTTATAAGAAAGGGCCAAGATACTTTGATTTTTATTTCAATAACCATGAAATATGAGTTTACGAATTCAATTCATGTGAATTTTATTCTATTTCTATATGTATATTTCTATAATATTAGATCTAGAATATTAGAAATAGAATTACTAGAAATAGAATTAAGGATAGAATGATATATTCTAGATCAGATGAATACCGTTGTTATTAGGTTAGTGATAGAATAGATTAGTAACTCTAAATCATAAATCTATATGAAAAAGAGAATAAATAAAAATGAAAAATAGAATAAATAAAATAAATTATAAAATAATAATAAGAATAGAATATTCTATTCTATTGAATTCTAATTCTATTAGATTCTATTGAGAATTTAGAATATTTTAAAAGTCTTATGTTTTTCTTTCTATGTGAAAATAGAATAATTATGACTAATTATTCAGCAAATTTGATTGATTGATACGAGTTGATTTTCTGTTACGATAGATCGACGAAACAATAGCTAGCCCAATAGCTGCTTCAGCAGCCGCAATGGCTATAACAAAGATTGAGAAAATTTCTCCTTTTAATTGTCGACTATCAAATAGATCGGAAAATGTGACGAGATTTATATTCACCGAATTCAGTATAAGCTCAAGACACATAAGTGCTCTAACCATGCTTCGGCTTGTGATCAGTCCATAGATACCAATAGAAAATAAATAAACACTTAGAAAAAGTTTATGCTCTAACATCATTAATAAATTCCTCATCTATCTCGATTCATTTCAATATGAACAAAAAGGAAACTGATTCAGTTGACTAGAATAGAAGGATTACAAAGATATTCAAAGTAGATTGAAATCAAATGAAAAAAAAAAAGAAAGTTCTTATTTCTTATTATATTAGATTATTGACGAGCCATAGTAATTGCACCTATTAAAGAAACTAAAAGAATTATAGAAATGAGTTCAAAAGGAAGAGAAAAATCTGTGGATAAATGAATCCCAATTTGTTGAACGTTACTTATTAAGTCCTGTTCTATAATCTGATTTGATCTTGTAGTCCGAAAAATTCCAGACCATGACGTATCTGGGATAGTAGTCATTAATGAAAAAAAAATACTTGTACAAACCAGTGAAGTGATCCTATCTCCAATGGTCCACAAATAGGAATCATTGGAATATTCTGAACCGTTCATGAACATCACAGCAAATATTATTAATACATTGACGGCTCCCACATAAATAAGTAACTGCGCGGCAGCTACAAAATAGGAATTCAATGAAATATAGAATAAGGATATACAAACAAGAACCAATCCTAATGAAAAGGCAGAATCAATGGGATTGGTAAGTAATACTACTCCCAGACCTCCTAATATAAGAACTGATCCCAGAAATACTATAAGAATATCATGTATTGGTCCAGGTAAATCCATTATGAAATAAAAGAGAAATAAATAAGTCGAAATATTTCATGACCTTACTAAGGTTCCAGGAAAGGACCTTTTTTTTATATGATACCTTCATATCTTAATTGAATTAAAAACAAAATGAATATCATGAGTATAGATAAAATCAAGTTATTTAGCTAATCCTACTTTATTCCAAACCAAATCTTAGTAATTGGTAATCCGTTCTTGAACCAAGCAAGGGTTTTTATTTTTTCATTTGATTTGTTGAATTCATAACTGTTTGAATTGTGTAATCTCCAATTATTGACATTGGTAATCGACCTAAAGAAATTTGATTATAATTCAATTCGTGACGATCATAAGTGGAAAGTTCATATTCTTCAGTCATCGATAAACAGTTTGTTGGACAATACTCGACACAGTTACCGCAAAATATACAGACACCAAAATCAATACTATAATGAATCAATTGTTTTTTCTTAATATTTTTTTCAAATTTCCAATCAACAATGGGAAGGTCTATTGGACATACCCGAACACATACTTCACAAGCAATACATTTATCAAATTCAAAATGGATTCGACCACGAAAACGCTCTGATGTGATTGATTTTTCATAAGGATATTGAATAGTTACAGGTAAACGATTTGTATGGGATAAGGTAATTATGAAACTTTGTCCAATGTATCTTGCGGCTCGTATTGTTTGTTTGCCATAATTCATGAACCCAGTAATCATAGGTAACATATTTTAGATATCCATCCATAAAATTTATGTTTCTCTCTCTTGGTTGAGATAAGTTATGAATATAGAATATTCATTATTATTTTCTCTTAATTTATTATTTTTGTTTAGAGTTTATAGTGAAACAAGTTGAAAAGAAGTTGTCAATAATAGATTACCTAGAGAAATAGGTAAAAGAAATTTCCATCCAAGATTTAATAATTGATCCATTCTCATCCTAGGTAAAGTCCATCTTGTTGTGATAGAAATGAACAGAAACAAATAAGCTTTAGCTAATGTGATAAAGAGACTAATTGCTATTACAAAGACTCTAAACATTTTATTTATTCCAAAAAGTTCAGTAAGAGATATGTACGGAATAGAAAAATTCCACCCACCTAAGTAAAGAACTGTTACAAATAATGAAGAAACTAATAGATTTAGGTAAGAAGCAAGATAAAAGAACCCGTATTTTATACCTGAATATTCGGTTTGATAACCTGCTACTAATTCCTCTTCTGCTTCTGGTAAATCAAAAGGTAATCTTTCACATTCTGCTAGAGAAGATATTAGAAAAACTAGAAACCCTATGGGCTGACGCCACAGATTCCATCCCCCAAAACCATATTTGGACTGTGCCTCAATTATATCAACTGTACTTGAACTGTTAGATAATTATAGTCGATGATAACATCACTGCTCCCATCGCTATTCCAAAACCGTACATGAAACCTAAGCTTCATACGGCTCCTCTATGGCCACAAATAAATGTAAGGTAAGGACTTGTTTCGTATTATTTGCTCTTCCCCTAGGTAAATACAATGTAAAGATAAACTGGAGGTTGGAGAGTCCTCAATTCGACCAATAAAATTCTGTCTGCTAGAATAAGAAAAAGCACTTCCGAATTTATCTCATCCCTTAGAATGATATTCTAATGAAAATCATCAAAATTTATCTTTGTTTAGCAATAACTTAATCCTTCAATCAAATACTAGTTCTATTCATAAATCGAAAGAATTAGGCATTAGTTTTAGTTAATGAATCATGATAATAATTCCCATATGTATATGTATGAAGAAAAAATAGTTTCTTATTATTCCCGTTTTATTCTTTTTTTATTCTAATATTGTATTGCATTCTATTTGTTTTGTTTCTGTTCTTCTTTCTGAAAACTAAAAAAAAAAGGGTAAAGAAAATAAAGGATTAATTCGTTCTTGATAGTCATTTTTTTAATAAGCGAATAGTAGCATACTCTAGATCGGAATCGTGGGGAAGTACTGCTTGATCATTTCTACCAACCCCAAGCCCTTTTTATGATTCGTTTTATGCAAAGTTTTATGCAAAAATACCTTTTTTTATACCTTACATTATTTCCATTACTCATCCTTTGCGTACTTTGGTGTTCCTAACTGCCCACTTCTTTTTTATTGATCCCCAGTATAGTAATAAATACAGTTGATCTTTTGCATCCGCTTCAAGATAAGACGACTAAGAAAATAATCTCAATCTTGGGGTAAACAACTTATGTTTACTTTAATTTTCTTCTTGTACCTAGGGAATGAGATTTTTATTGTTTTACTGCAAATCGAGGAGCAGTTTTGTTTCACTCATATAACTATCTGGTTTAACTCATCGAACTGAAATTTTTCATAAAAAAGATGAAGATATTTATTCAAGACATTCGATTTATTTATTTCATATTTACATATTGAATTCTATTTCTATAAAATAGAAATAGAAAAGAGATAAAAAAATTCATGTTCCAACGAATCACACGTAGAGATATTGCTAACACACTTATAGTTAATGGTATTTCATAACTAATTGATTGAGCTGCAGCTCGTAGACCGCCTAAAAAGGAATACTTATTATTTGATCCATATCCTGACATAAGAAGACCAATAGGGACAATACTTGAAAAGGCAATCCATAAAAAAACACCTATACTGAGATCAGCTAAAACAAGGTGATATCCAAAAGGAATTACTAAATAACTCAGTAGAATTGATAGAAACCCTATAGAAGGTCCGACCCTAAATAAACGAATATTACCTCTAGATGGAATAAGATTCTCCTTCAAAAGTAGTTTGGTCCCATCCGCTAAAGCTTGAAGAATTCCTAATGGTCCGGCATATTCAGGTCCAATACGTTGTTGTATTACTGCAGAGATTTTTCTTTCTAACCACACAATGACTAATACTCCCATTGTGATTCCGAAGACAAGGGTTAAAATGGGGACAAAAATCCATATGAGTCCATATACTTCTTTTAAGTATTCTAATCTAGAAAAAGAATTAATAGTTTGTACTTCTGTCGTATCAATCATCATTTCAACGATCAACTTCTCCCATAATGATATCTATACTACCTAGTATCGTCATGATATCAGCCAATTTCATTCTTTTAACTAGCTGGGGAAGAATTTTCAAATTGATGAAACCGGGTGGACGAATTTTCCATCTCCAGGGGAAAACATTATTATCTCCTATTAAATAAATTCCTAATTCTCCTTTTGGGGCCTCTACCCTTACATAAAGTTCTTGTTTTAACAATTCAAAATTGGGTGAAAGTTTTTTAGTAAGAAATCTATATTCAAAATTATTCCATTCGGAATTATTTGTCTTATGAAAACGCCGGTTTTCTAAATTCTCATAAGGTCCTCCAGGAATTCCTTCTAGAGCCTGTTGAATGATTTTTATGGATTCTTGCATTTCACCGATTCTTACTAAATAACGAGCTAGTGTATCGCCTTCTTTTTGCCATTTGACTTCCCAATCAAATTTATTGTAACACTCATAGCGATCAACTTTACGAAGATCCCATTGGATTCCAGAAGCTCGTAACATTGGTCCTGATAAACCCCAATTTATTGTCTCTTCCCCACCAATAATGCCCACTCCTTCAACTCGTTCCAAAAAAATAGGATTTCGCGTAATGAGTTTTTGATATTCAACAACTTCTGTTAAAAAATAATCACAGAAATCAAAACATTTATCTATCCAGCCATAAGGTAAATCCGCAGCTACTCCTCCGATGCGGAAATAATTATGCATCATCCGCATACCTGTGGCGGCTTCAAATAGATCATATATTAATTCCCTCTCTCTTAAAATATAGAAAAAAGGAGTCTGTGCACCAATATCGGCCATAAAAGGTCCAAGCCATAACAAATGGGAGGCTATACGGCTCAGCTCCAGCATAATAACTCTTATATAACTGGCCCTTTTAGGCACTTGAACACTTTCCAATCGTTCTGGTGCATTTACTGTTATTGCTTCTGTGAACATAGTAGCTAAATAATCCCAACGTGTTACATAAGGCAAATATTGTATAATTGTTCGGTTCTCTGCTATTTTTTCCATCCCTCTGTGTAAATAGCCCAATATAGGTTCACAGTCAATAACATCTTCACCATCCAGAGTAACGATCAGCCGAAGAACACCATGCATTGATGGGTGGTGAGGACCCATATTTACTATTAAAAAATCTTTTCTTGTAGCCGGTACAGTCATCTTTTTTTTCCTTAATTCATTCTTTCATGAATTTATTCAAATGAAAAATAAAAATAACAAGGATAATAAGAAACTAAAAAAAAGAAATTCAAATCTTAATTGAATTAACGAGTTTGTGGTTCCCGAATATCTAACTTATCTATTAATTTCTTATAACGTACTTTATTTTTATTTGACAAATAAGTCAATAATCGTTGACGTTTTCCCAGAATTATTCGTAGACCCCTTTGCGATAAAAAATCTCTTTTGTGCAATTCTAAATGTAAAGTAAGTCTTCGTATCTTACTGGTAAAATGGAATACTTGAAATTCAACAGACCCACTATTTTCTTCTTTTTCTTCTTGTGTAATAACTGAGATGAATGAATTTTTGACCATAAATTAAGATTTCTATTTTTATTTTCTGTGAATTTTACCGATCAGGAAAAATAATAATATTTATTATGCCAGTTATTTTTCTCTAGTATACATCAAAATTGGGTTTCGTTCATATACTACTTTGTTTTTTCTTTATGTGACTTTATGTGATTTTTATGTGGTTTATGTTTTGTATATTTGGATCAAATATACAAAACATAATAGACAAAACATATATGTATTTATGTATTCACGAAAGAGAACAATTTATTTTTACTGAAAAGGATTTCGCTATTCCTAGTGAAAATGGATACACTATGAAATTAGCATCGTATAATACGAATATTACACAGTGTATATGTTTGTCTTTCATCTATCGAATATTTTACACGATATGTAGGAAATCCACTAGAAATTATAAAGTTTTTTTATTTTTCATTGGAATTGGAATTGAATTCATTCTGAATTGTAAATACATATGTATTCTTGACATACTGAAACGACTGCTGTTATTGGTATCAAACCAATAGCGATTCATACAAGCTACATCTTCTAATCGATAATTAGGCCAAAGAAACAATTTGAATTTAATGAAATTTTTTTTATCTGTATTAATAGGTTTGTCCTCATTCAAAAATTGCCCACAGTTTCTTATTTTTTTTTCATTGCAAAATCTTGGATTTCTATCCACAACATTAAACTTCCGGGAATTGAAACAAATTCGAATTCGAAATTCTCTACGACGTCTGGGAGATAAAATATTTTCAGGAACAAGTAAATCATAATTACTTTTTTCTCCACTCAAAAATATGTTGCTGTGTCGTGCAATGGATTTTTCAAAACTCCCTTTCTCAATATATCTTTTTTTTATGTATTTTTTATTTGTTTGGTGCTTATTTTTATCGAGCAATGAAATATCCATAGTTTGATATATAAGATATTTTCCGTCCCTTTGTATAGATACATAAATTGGTTCAATAATAAATATTCCCTTTTTTATCAATTCTGCAAGAACTAGGTCCTTTTGAATCAGCGTTTTATCTAGATTTATTTGATTTCTTTCAATCGAAGATATCAAAATTTCTTTTGGATTTCTCAGTCTAAGTAGGAGACAATATATCCTGATATTTTTCATCATTTTTTTATTAAAGAGATTAGCCCATCTTAGTTGAAAAAGGAAATGGTTTTTCAAAAAGAAATCTAGTTCCATTTCATCATTGTTCTTATATTGTTCTTTTTTTATATCCTTTTTTCTTTCTAATATCTTTTTTATTTCTAATAGTAATATTGCGGAATCTTCTTCAACAGTTTTTTTATCTTTTTTTTTCTTATAGGGTTTCTTTGGATTTACGTTAATGTTTTTACTTTTTTCAATCATAGAAAACTGAAAAAAGAGTGATTTGATTGGTATGATCCAAGGTTTCTTTTTATATTCATCAAAAAGTAGTACAAATTCTGGGAAGAACCAAGTTTCTAGATTGGATATAATATCATGATTTGATGCGGTATCATATAACCTTTCTTTATTCATTCCCATGCAATCAAAAAAGAAATTTTTTTGATTAAATGGTTTGATCTCTTGATAAATTGTAGGATAAAAAAGATCTTTTTTTTTCATTTTTTTTAAATTTGTAATTTCATTCTTAGTATTTTTTTGAATCTTGATGCCAATATGTGCATTGGTCCAGATCTCAATATTTTTTATAAAACAAAGAGAAAGATGAAGAATTCTACAATCAAAATATTTTCTATCAAAATATTTTCTATCCAAATTTGTATTCCTCTCAATAGGATATCCTTTTTCTAGATAATCATTATTAGGTATACTTACCAATGCATAAAATGATTCAGGTTTCGATGTATTGAAATGATATGGAATTTCTTGGTCTCCTTTTCTTTCTAATGTTGATCCAGAAATGTATAAATTAGGGAGGCTTATGTATTTAGATGATAAAAGATCATATCTATAATGTTTTTTCCATTTGTCTTTTTGACTCATAAATGAATTTGCTGCATGAATATTTTTATTCATGGAATAAATCAATTGGTATTTTTTATCTAAATCCAATTGGTTTGATTCCTTATTTTGAATCATACGATGTTTATTGATTCTATTTTGCCATTCATTAGGCATTAATCGAGACTTTTTTTTTTTATATAAATCATATTGATAATGACCTTTTAACCAGTTTTTCCATTCGTTCATTATATATGTATGAGTTTTATTATGTCTTGGTTTAAAATTAAATATCCCGTGTATCATAAAAGAGTCTTTTAAATTAGCCTTAAAAAAAGGATAGTTCCCTTGATGTTTAAGTACAGGTCTCCATTTAGACTTATTAAGTAATTGGTTTTGTGATATTTTGTAAAAAACATATGCTTGGGACAGGGAAAATAAGTTACAATAAGTATTGTAATTTTTCTTGCTATTTTTAGTATGATCATTATTTGAAAACAATTTTTTTATAGTCAAAAGAAAATTCATTCTATTTTGATTTGGTTCATTGTTGTAAATGGATTTATTAAAGATTTTTTTTGTTGATTCAAATAAAAGTGGTGCATTGATCTTAGAAATGGTAATGGTACATATAAAAATATTTATGTATATTTTTTCAATGAATGATTTGATAAAGTAGTGTGATTTACGTATGAATCGGATATTTTTCCTTTTTACTATTTTCCAAATATGTTTCTGTGATCCCGATAATTTCTTATCATAAATTAGAACTATTTCTTTTTTTTTCTTGCCTTTTGCGGTTCGTTCAATTTGATTCCTTATTTTGATTGTCTTATCAGAAAGATCTTTCATTCTTCTTTCTATTAGTGAATAATTGAACCAATTAAGCGTTCGATTTAGAACGGACGATTCGCGAAGAATTTTAGTATTTCTTTTCAAATCTTTTTTGTTTTCGTTCGGTTCATATACTTTTTCTTGCCTCAATTCAAATTTATTATTTTTATTCTCCTTTTTTTTAATTATTAGGTTACTAATTTGGATGATTCCTTTTGTTTCGTCTTTTCTAAAGGATTTTATTTCTTTTAAAGATTTGAAAACTTGTAAAAATCTCTTTTTCACTTTTTTTTTTCTTTTTTGAAGTTCTTTATAAATAGGTTTAAAAAAAAAAGGTCGTTTTCGGGGAGGACCAAAAGGAAAGTTCGCTTCCTTTCCCCAGACTGTTAAAAAACAAAAATTTTGTTTTTTATCTTTTTTTTTTATTAGATCTCTATGATGAGATTTTGACTTATGTTTTCTCCAAGGTTTTAGACAGAAAGGATATTTAATCTTTATCTGAATACCGTCAATTAACATCTGAATACCGTTGCTTAACCAATCTTGGTTCAATTCTTTTTCTGGTAATTCAACGCCATTATAGGCGCATTTAATATGCATTTCTCTCTTCCATTCCTTAAAATCCTCATCCAACTCAGTAATTTGGAATAATAACATACGGAAAATATTTTTAGTTATTATTAATAAAGGCAATAGAATGTATTTTCTAAGAAAAGATTGGGTTACTAATAGCAAACTTCTTATTATGTGAAGAAATAGAAAGGTATCCCAAACTTCTGATATTTCTTTCTGTTCATTTTTATATTCTTTTTCTTCTTTTGTATCTTCATTTTCAAAATAGGAAATTTTGAATTCTGATTCTTGTTCTCTGCCCATCCAATTATTAAAAAATAGATTCTTCATTTCGTTGATATCAAAAAACGAAAAAAAAATAGGTTTGTCTAGACGATCCAAAAAAAGCGGGGAATTTACATTTACTTGAACGAGGCCCCAAATAACTGTTTTACGTCTTTGAGCGCGCATAGATCCTTTGATTAGATTGCGGCGAAAATCTGATTGTTCTGAGTAATCTAACAAAATAACCTCTCCCTCTTCTCCCTCTTCCATTTGATCATCATTTTTCTCATTGTTACTAATATTATCAAGATCAATATCTTGAATACTATAAAGAAATTTGTTATTCTGATCATTATCGTCATAAATTATCACATTTTGGAACCTTCTTGAATGAATCGCGTAAGATTCTTCCTCAAATTCTTCTTCATTTCCTTCTTCCTCTTTTCCCAATTCCCCCAAATTCTGGTTTAATTTGTATGACCATCGAGAAACTTTTTTACTTATTTCTTTTCTTATAATTCCAATAGATTTATTTTTCATTGTTTTTTGATCTTTTTTATGTGTTGTAATTAAATCAGATACAAATTGCAAATATTTTGCTTGACTTTCTGAATCAATTCCTTTTTCTTCTGTACAATTAAAAAATGATTGATGGTGAAGTTTTACGGAATCATTAAGAAGTAGATCATGAATCTTATTTATAAAAAAAAATTCTACTAAATCTTCTGTATCTGTATCTGTATAAGTATTCATGATTGCACGTGAATCTAATTTTTTTCTCGTTCCTCGATAAGATCCGTTTAAAAAAGGATCGTATGC